ACAAAGGTTCCAGAAGATGTTAATGGTAAGCAAGAAGATTGTTTACGAAGAAACAACAAGAAAAATTCATATTCTGATACATAAGAGTTATATAAGAATCGAAATAGTCTTTTATTTTCTTTTTTCAAAAGAAAAATCGATTTCATTGAAGTAATAAGACTATTCCAATTCGAATAGTAGTTGAGAAAGAATCGCAATAAATGCAAAGATGGAACATCTTGGATCCGGTATTGAAGGAGTTGAACCAAAATTTCCAAATGGATAGGATAGGGTATTTCTATATGTGATAGATAATGTAAATGCAAAAATTTGTCTTCTAAAAAGGGAAATATTGAATGAATAGATCGTAAATTCTGAAACTTTGTTGTTTCTTTTTCTTTCGGACAAGATAATTCTCGTAGCGAGAATGGGATTTCTACAACGATCGCAAACCCCTCAGATAGAATCTGAGAATAAAACTCAGAATAAAAAAAATTGTTGTAATCCAACAATCGATCTTGGTTAGGATGATTAACCGAGTTAATCCAAAAATTCTGCTGATACATTCGAATAATTAAACGTTTCACAAGTAGTGAACTAAATTTCTTGTTATTACAACTAACAATTTCCACAGGCTCGGAATCATTTAATCCATAATCATGGGCAAATGCATAAATATACTCCTGAAAGAGAAGTGGGTAGACGAAGTATTGTTGACGAGATTTCTGTTTTTCTGAATACCCTTCGAATTTTTCCATTTGTATTTCTACTTGAATCAGAAAGAGGAAGCATTTCTCGGTTTATCAAATGATGATACATAGTGCAATATGGTCAGAACAGGGTGTTGCATTTTTTAATACAAACCCTGGAAAGAAAGGGAGTCTAATCCACAGATCTTTTCCTTTTCTATCCAATTAGTTTATGTTTGTTCTAATTACAAAAGAGAACAAATCTTTTATTTTTGCAGGCCAATTGCTCTTTTGACTTTGGAATACAGTCTCTTTATCAATATACTGCTTCTTTTACACATTCAATCCATAACATCCCTTTTCAATCCATAATCAAGAATAATTAGGATTTCTAAAAAAACAAAGAAAAAATCAAGGGTCCGCTCATAGGAAAACCCAACCTTTCCCCGCATCAGGCACTAATCTATTTTTAACGTCTAATTAGATCGGGGAATCATTTCAATTAAGAAGTTAAGCTCGTTGCTTTTTATTTTACCAGAATTGGAGCCAGACTCTATCCATTTATTCACTAGACCCAGAAAATCGGAATTTTTTTATTCCATTTCAAAAATCAAAAATAAGAATTTGATTTTATTACGACATGCTATTTTTTCCATTCATTACCCTTGAGGATCAGTCGTGGTCTTCTAGACTCTACCAAGAGTCTGAACGAATTTGTTGCTTCATCCAAATGTGTAAAAGATCATAGTCGCACTTAAAAGCCGAGTACTCTACCATTGAGTTAGCAACCCAGATAAAATAGGATCTTAGATACGATCGAAACCCAAAAATCAATGGAATTACACCGCACGCTCCTGTCAAAACATTGAACTAGCAAGACATCAAAAGAAAGATTTTATCCCCCATTAAAAACACTCAAATGCCAAAATGAACAGGTCCGGTTAAATTTCACTAAGGTTAAAAAAAGAGCGGCTCCAATCACGATGGCAAAATTGTCATTTTTTTAGCAATTTCTATTTAAAGAAATCCAAAAATCTTGTATGAGAGTACATGCAAGAGGGACAACCCTATCATTTGAGCGAAGTGTAGGCAGAAAAACCTAATATGGAGTGAGGATAAAGAGACCTATCTATCTACAAATTCTAGATGTTCAATAGACCTTTGTCAATGGAAATACAATGGTAAGAAAACAAATTAGATATAAAAAGTAAATAAAATAAGGGCTTATGTTGGATTGGCACGACATAAATCCAGTCAAAAATAGGACTAAGAAAGAGGCAAATTGTGTCTAAATAATTAGACAACGAGGGATACTAGTGATCCCTCTCCTACTTTTTTATTCATTTAGTTCTTCAATTAACTCAAAGTTCCTTCTTTTTCTTTAAAGAATTCTGCCTTCCTTAAAATATCATAAACAGTTCTTGTAGGTTGAGCACCCTTTTCAAGGAAATAGAGAATAGCTGGAACATTTAAACAAGTTTGATTCTTTATCGGATCATAAAAACCTACTTTTCGAAGATCTCTTCCTTCTCTTCGAGATCGAACATCAATTGCAACGATTCGATAGACAGCTTATTGGGATAGATGTAGCTAAACAATGCCCCCCCTAGAAACGTATAGGAGGTTTTCTCCTCATACGGCTCGAGAAAATGATTCGAATTTCTGTCTATAATACAAGTAGATAGAAATTCGACTATGACTTGCATTAATTTCCTTACAGAAAAAACAAATTTCATTTATACTCATGACTCAAGTTGGCTAATTTTGACTGACAGACTTAAAAGGAAAAATCCTTCGAAATTTTTTGAGTCGTCTCTAAACTCTTTTCTTTGTCTCATCTCGAACGAATTTACTTTTATTCCTTATTCTGATCCAATTCAATTGTTGAGACAATTTTATTGTTGAGACAGTTGAAAATCGCGTTTACTTGTTCCGGAATTCTTTATCTTTGATTTGTGAAATCCTTGGGTTTAGACATTACTTCGGGAATTCCTATTCTTTTTTCTTTCAAAAGAGTAGCAACATACCCTTTTTTTCTTATTTCCTTCGATAAAGCATTTCCCTCTTCTATAGAAATCGAATATGAGCGATTGATTTTGATAGACTTTTAATTGAAAGAGTTTTTCCAATCTTCCAAAATTGGACTTTCTTCTTATTTTAACCTTTCGACTTCTATATTAAGGATAGACTGACAAAGTTGGCCTAATTTATTAGTTTTCACTAACCCTAGATTCTTTCCCTTGATAAAAAATCAACTCTGTCCTCTCGAGCTCCATCGTGTACTATTTACTTACAAACAACCCAGCGCAAATTTGGTTCGGGACGAATAGAACAGACTATGTCGAGCCAAGAGCATTTTCATTACTATGAAAAATGATGGATAGCAAAATCCACAATCGATCATGTCCTTCAAGTCGCACGTTGCTTTCTACCACATCGTTTTAAACGAAGTTTCACCATAACAAACATTCCTCAAATTTCATTGCAAAGTGGTATAGGGAATTGATCCAATATGGATGGGATCATGAATAGTCATTGGTTTAGTTTAGTTTTTTGTATACTAATTCAAACTTGCTATCTATGGAAAAATATGGATAAAAGAAATAAGTATTTATCGGGGAAGACTCCGCAAAGATCCAATTTATTTAAACCCATATTCTATCATATGAAGGAAACATAGTTCGAAAAAGACGAATAAACAAGTTTGCTTAAGACTTATTTATTATTGAATTTCAATTCTCAACAGAGGACTCGAGATGGTCAATCCTGAAATGAGAAGAGAAGGATCGATTCTTCTCCAACAAATAAACTATCAACCTCAAAAAAAAATTTAATTAATTTAATTACTATATTAGAATTAGATTAGCAATATATTTTTCCGTAACAAAAACAATTAACTATTAACTAAATAAACTATTCCAATGAAAAGATTGAAAGTTTTTTGGTAGTTATAGAATTCTCGTACTTCTTCGACTCGAATACCAAAAGAAAGAAAAAAATGAAGTAAAAAAAACACATTTCGTGTAAAGTAAAATTAAGGTCTTTGCTTTTACTTATAGCATTCTTTCTTTTACCTAAAAGAAGCAACTCCAAATCAAAAATTAGTAGAAGTATGATTTTTGGAATCCATTCTATCCAACGAACAGTTCTTACCTTATCCTTACCAGAATGGATCATTCTGGATATTTAAAGAATCACAGATCGAGATCGTTTTCGCTTAACCAAAGAAGGACCCTTTTTGCTAATAATATAATACAACAAAAATCTATCTCTATCATAAAGGGATAGGTCTCATTTTTTATACAGTGTTTTACGTATAGACCAAATTTTTCATGAAAATAAAGATATTCAATTTGACTGGACTTGACACTTGATTATGTTTTCTGAGAAAGAAAATGAATGCTTAGAAATGCATCTAATCTAAGAGTTCATAAGAGATAATTATTCTCTCTAATAAACTTTCTTTTGTCTCGTGCGGGGTACAATACGATTTCATCTTTCGTTTCATCAGAAAAATCTGGGACGGAAGGATTCGAACCTCCGAGTAACGGGACCAAAACCCGCTGCCTTACCACTTGGCCACGCCCCATTTCGGGTTTTATCCGACACTAATAAACACTAGTATGTTTATTTGTTTTGTTATTCGTCAATCCCACTTCAATTACATAAAAAATGAGGGATACTCTCTTGCTAGGATTCTAGACATGCGGATAATATAGAATCCAAAAAATGCATTGATCATTACATGGAATTCTATTAAGATATTATATGAAAGTCGAATTTCTTCCATTCTCATTTGAGAGTGCGAATACAAGGAGGTATTTTGCGTTTGGGAAAGTCCGAAGAAAAAAGGATTTTGAATCCGCCTTTTCCTTTTTCCCTTAGAAAAATAACTCAATCAAAATCCAATTATCTACTCTACAAGAACGAAATGCTTGTTATGCCTAATATACTTAGTTTAACCTGTATCTGTTTTAATTCTGTTCTTTATCCGACTAGTTTTTTCTTCGCCAAATTGCCCGAAGCTTATGCCATTTTCAACCCAATCGTGGATGTTATGCCTGTCATACCTGTACTCTTTTTTCTATTAGCCTTTGTTTGGCAAGCTGCTGTAAGTTTTCGATGAAATCTTTACTACTCTGTCTGCCAAATTGAATGATGTATTCATTCCAAAAAAATTCGAAAAATGGATAAAAGCCGAGAAGTCTTATCTTATATTATGAACCTTCGATTCTAAAATTCAAATTCTTCTACATTGAATGTATAGCTGCAGCAATAAATTTGGATCAGCCTTTCTACCCCTGCACCTACATTGAGCAGGTACCTTTAGGTACCCACACAATACCTAACCTAATTTTTGATATTGATAAGAGTGCTTATTAGAAATCAATTCTTGAAAAAAATTGCAAGAATTGATTTTTGCATTTTTAGGTGTCAAAATAAACAAAACCCATCCTAATGGATCTGTGTGGTAAGGAAAAACGGGTAATCTATTCCTTAAAAAAAAATCTTGGAGATTATGTAATGCTTACTCTCAAACTTTTTGTTTATACAGTAGTGATATTCTTTGTTTCCCTCTTTATCTTTGGATTCTTATCTAATGACCCAGGACGTAATCCTGGGCGTGAGGAGTAAAAATCCAATTTTTTTTGGAATTTTTTCTTACAAATTGGATTTGTTTCGTACATTTATCTATGAGAAAATCCGGGGGTCAGAATTCCTTCCAATTCGAAAGTCCCAAATGATCCGAGGGGGCGGAAAGAGAGGGATTCGAACCCTCGGTACAAAAAAATTGTACAACGGATTAGCAATCCGCCGCTTTAGTCCACTCAGCCATCTCTCCCCGTTCCAAATCGAAAGGTTTCCGTAATATGACAGAGGCAAGAAATAACGATTGCAAAAAATCCTTCCTTTTTCTTTCAAAAGCCCATAAAAATTATATTGCCAATTCCATTTTAGTTATATTCTTTTTTATTAATGTTAATAAAAAAAAGAAGAAAATTCTTGTTTTTTCTTTCTAAAATTCGATATTGGCTGAGAAACAATCAGATAGATTTTCTCTTCAGCGGGCATTTCCATATAGGACTTGTTATAATAAAACAAACAGGTTATATAAAAAATAAAAAACTCTTTTTTGATTATTTATCAACAAAGCAAAAAGGATTCTTATCAAACCCACCATAAAATCAAACCCACCATAAAATTGGAAAGAAATATAAAGTAAGTAGACCTGACTCCTTGAATGATGCCTCTATTCGCTATTCTGATATATAAATTCGATGTAGATGAAATTGTATAAGCGGATTTTTTGTATTTCCTTAGACTTAGACCGCGCAAGGCAAGAATTTTTCGCTATTTACGATTTCATATTCTTGTTACTAGATGTTCTATAGGAATAAGAAAAAATCGCAACTCCTTTCCGCTACACATAAAAATTTATTTCGAAAGTCAATTTTTTTTTTTTCAATATCTTTCTTTTTTTTTCAGAATCCTATTTTTGTTCTTCCACCCATGCAATAGAGAGCGAGTGGGAAAAGAGGGGTTACTTTTATTTTCATTTTTCCCTTAAAGGATAGGCTTTGAAATAGGAGTCATGGAATAATGCTGAATTCAAATGTTTATTTCTATAGTATAAGAAAAACTAATCGAATCAAATTCATGGATTTACCACGACCTCGGTTGTGACCCCATAGATAAAAATGCAAAATTTCTATCTTCGAGACCATTGAAAAAGGGCATTGAACGAGAAAGAAATCGTCCACAGATAATTAAACTATCGTATGCCTTGGAAGTGATATGAGGTGCTCGGAAATGGTTGAAGTAATTGAATAGGAGGATCACTATGACTATAGCCCTTGGTAGAGTTACTAAAGAAGAAAATGATCTATTTGATATTATGGACGACTGGTTACGAAGGGACCGTTTCGTTTTTGTAGGATGGTCCGGCCTATTGCTCTTTCCTTGTGCTTATTTCGCTTTAGGGGGTTGGTTTACAGGGACAACTTTTGTAACTTCTTGGTATACCCATGGATTGGCTAGTTCCTATTTGGAAGGTTGTAATTTCTTAACCGCGGCAGTTTCCACCCCTGCCAATAGTTTAGCACACTCTTTGTTGCTACTATGGGGCCCGGAAGCGCAAGGGGATTTTACTCGTTGGTGTCAATTAGGGGGTCTGTGGACTTTTGTCGCTCTCCATGGGGCTTTTGCACTAATAGGTTTCATGTTACGTCAATTTGAACTTGCTCGGTCTGTTCAATTGCGACCTTATAATGCAATTTCATTCTCTGCTCCAATCGCTGTTTTTGTTTCCGTATTCCTTATTTATCCACTGGGGCAATCTGGTTGGTTCTTTGCGCCGAGTTTTGGCGTAGCAGCGATATTTCGATTCATCCTCTTTTTCCAAGGATTTCATAATTGGACGTTGAACCCATTTCATATGATGGGAGTTGCCGGAGTATTAGGCGCGGCTCTGCTATGCGCTATTCATGGGGCGACCGTAGAAAACACTCTATTCGAGGATGGTGATGGTGCAAATACCTTCCGCGCTTTTAACCCAACTCAAGCTGAAGAAACTTATTCAATGGTCACTGCTAACCGCTTTTGGTCCCAAATCTTTGGTGTTGCTTTTTCCAATAAACGTTGGTTACATTTCTTTATGCTATTTGTACCCGTCACCGGTTTATGGATGAGTGCTATTGGCGTAGTCGGCCTGGCTCTGAACCTACGTGCCTATGACTTCGTTTCCCAGGAAATCCGTGCAGCGGAAGATCCTGAATTTGAGACTTTCTACACCAAAAATATTCTTTTAAACGAGGGTATTCGTGCGTGGATG